ACGTCAACTATGTTACAACCTCGGATCGTTGGCGAGGAACATTATGAAACTGCGCAAAGAGTTAAGCAAACTTCACAACGTTACAAAGAACTTCAGGACATTATAGCTATTCTTGGGTTGGACGAATTATCCGAGGAGGATCGTTTAACTGTAGCAAGAGCACGAAAAATTGAGCGTTTCTTATCACAACCCTTCTTCGTGGCAGAAGTATTTACAGGTTCTCCAGGGAAATATGTTGGTCTCGCAGAAACAATTAAGGGGTTTCAGCTGATTCTTTCCGGAGAATTAGACGGTCTTCCCGAGCAGGCCTTTTATTTGGTGGGTAACATCGACGAAGCTACCGCGAAAGCTATGAACTTAGAAGTGGAGAGCAATTTGAAGAAATGACCTTAAATCTTTGTGTACTGACTCCTAATAGAATTATTTTTGATTCAGAAGTGAAAGAAATCATTTTATCTACTAATAGCGGTCAAATTGGCGTATTACCAAACCACGCTCCTATTGCCACGGCTGTAGATATAGGTCTTTTGAGAATACGCCGCAACGACCAATGGTTAACGGTGGCTCTGATGGGCGGTTTCGCTAGAATAGGCAATAATGAAATCACCGTTTTAGGAAATGATGCGGAGATGAGTACTGACATTGATCCGCAAGAAGCTCAACAAGCTCTTGAAATAGCTGAAGCTAATTTGAGTAGAGCGACGGGTAAGAGACAAGCAATTGAGGCGAGTCTAGCTCTCAGACGAGCTAGGACACGAGTAGAGGCTATCAATCTTATTTCCGACTAGTAAAATAATCAAAAGAGATTCTTTATAAGTTCTTTATTATAAACCAAATTTGGATTCCTCCAATTGAACACAATCAATTCGAATCTGATACAACGAGAAAAAAGAAGATGGGTAGAAAAACTTATTAGGTGCCATTGACCCCGGTATCTAATAAGTTCTACCTACTATTGGATTTGAACCAATGACTCCCGCCGTATGAAAGCAATACTCTAACCACTGAGTTAAGTAGGTCATTTATCACCACAAAAAGGACCCATCACTTCGGGGATTATAGATGGAATATTATTTCTAAGCAATACCAATCCGTTAACAGTAAACAGACCAGAAAACTATCATGTGGGGTCATGTAATATCCATCTTGACAAGAAATTTTCTATATGTTAAGATATCTATAAGGGCTATAGCTCAGTTAGGTAGAGCACCTCGTTTACACGTGCGCCAATGCTTTTCAAGGGAGTCCATTATGCAACGAACATAATTGATCTTATTGAGACGAGAAATCGATGTCTTACTCCATAGATTCGAGGGAACAATAGCCTGACAAATATTTGGTTCGATCCAATTCAGGTGCGAATTCAGGTACCAAATATAACCTACCATTGATTTGATATTTGATAAGGTAAATACCCAATCCATTCAATGCTAGGCATAATGAGTATAAAGGCCTCAAAATAATCTCTTTTCGCCCTATGAACTTTAAGGGGTGTATATGAAGTCTCATATTTGTTGACTCTTGTAGCGGAGCGATAGAGACTCCATTTAACTTAATCTTAAGGCCGGAGGCAGACCTAAGTCAAGATAACCCTTTTTTGAAACACTTTGGTATTGCTCCTAGATTAGAATACAAATAATGAATCAGAACGCGTGGAACCATTTCATTATCTTCCTATGAAGAAAAATTTGGTGGACTAACTGATCTTTACATCAGTTGATGGAAGAGCCCAATGCAACAAAATGCATGTTGGGTCCTTGAAACAGTTCGAATCATTTCGATAAAAATGAGTTTGATCTGTTTTACCGAGAAGGTCTACGGTTCGAGTCCGTATAGCCCTAATACATTCCATTTTTTTTTGAGTTTTAGTATAGTTTTCATTTCCTCATTAGTACTTGTTTATGTTATGGACTGGATGGTTGTGGTCCATAGAAATGAAAAAAAAAAAGCATTACCACATGCTCATGTAGATACATAAGGACAGGAAAATCAAAACAATAATTCATTCCAGTGGATCCAATCGGGATTTGTCAAATCCTGGCTAAAAGACCCATCCAGCCTTCCTAATTCATCTTCATGGATGAATTACATATGACTTTTTTCTTTTCCTGTCCATGATCAAAGAGTTAATGATACACTTTTGCTTTGGTATATCCAATCCAGTCAATTTTTTTTTCTGAAGTGAAAATCATGACATGATTCTGTTTAAAAACTCCAAACTGACCCAACCAAATCTAATCCTAAATCATCTTGACTAATCCTTTGTTTGGCAGAACAACAACCCCAATTGATTGTTTTAGAGATAATGAATTGGCCCTAAATGTATCAACGTGCCTTCTTCTATATTCTATGAGTCGAATTGGTTTGGGAATTTTGTCTGTCGAATCATTCGATAATGTGTGATTCTTTCTATTTATTAGAAGTATCTAATGTAGATAATTTATGATTTCGTCGACGTTGATTATACCACTCTCCTTGTGCTATCTTTCATTCTTCGATG